TTGAGTTCTATTCTATTAGAATAGAAATATTTTGAATGTTTCAAATTGTTAAATGTAATTTAATATTGTTTAATGTATTTATATATATATAATATGTTATCATATGTCTTTTTTTATTCCTTACTTGACAACAGTAAGAAATTAAGTAATAAACTGAGAAAAAGAAAAAAAAAGAATAATCAATGGAAAAAAGAAGAAATGTCCCGGCCAGTACTTAAGCAGATCAGGCCGGGAAAATAAACCTTTCATATAAAATCAAAGAACTAAGATATTCTTTCTATTGAGGAGATCCGTTTTGAGTCATTATCTATATTGAATTCCTGATCAATTGCTTTTTTCTATTTTTTTCTTATTTTTCTTAGTTTAAATTTTAATAGCTATTTAAAAAATTTCTATTATTTATTAGAATATTTTAGAATATTTCGAATTTCTATTTTAATAATATAATAAAATAATATTTTTTTTTATTAAAATAGAATAATATAATAAAATAAATAATAATAATTTGGAAAAGTTAAATAAGATTAAATAAAAAAAAAAAATCAAATGAAAAAAGAAAATAAAGAGAAGAAGGTGGATTTTTATCAATCTTTATTTCACGTGTTACATCACATAACAAATTTTCAATTTGGAATTAGGAGAGATGGCTGAGTGGACTAAAGCGGCGGATTGCTAATCCGTTGTACGAATTATTTGTACCGAGGGTTCGAATCCCTCTCTTTCCGCTTTCTCTGATCACTTGGTATTTTCGAATTCGAAAAGATTCTCATCCCTTGATTTTATCATAGTTAAATGTATGAAACAAATAAGATTATTAAGAATTAATTTCGAAAAAAGCAAAAAAAACTAGAAATTTTTTATTCCTCACGTCCAGGATTGCGTCCTGGATCATTAGATAAGAATCCAAAGATAAAAAGGGAAACAAAGAATATCACTACTGTGTAAACAAAGAGTTTGAGAGTAAGCATTACACAATCTCCAAGATCATTTTTTTTTGAAAAAGGGGAATAGATTGCCTATTTTTTACCACATATATCATTTTTTTTTTTTGTTTTGACACCCCAAAAAATGAAAAATAAGACGAATTTATTTGTAATAAGATTTTGATTCATTCGTTACCCGAAATTTCTTGTCATATCAATAATTAGGTATTGTGGAGTACCTAATAGTCCATACTCACCGGAAGGTGAGAACGGGGAAAAGGCTGATCCAAATTCATCGCTGCGGTTATTCATTCAATATACAAGAATTTCGATTTTTGAATCGAGGGTTCGTAATGTAAGACTTATCTGATCTTATCAATTTTTAGAATTTTTTTATCGAATACATCATCAATTTAGCAGAGTATTAAAGATTTCATCGAAAACTTACAGTGGCTTGCCAAACAAAGGCTAAGAGAAAAAAGAGTACAGGTATGACAGGCATAACATCTATGATTGGATTGAAAATGGCATAAGCTTCGGGCAATTTGGCGAAGAAAAAACTACTCGAATAAAGGACAGAATTAAGACAGATACCAATTAAACTAAAGATATTAAGCATAACAAGCATTTCGTTCTTGTGGATTAGATAATTTTGAGTTATTTTTATAAGGAAAAATGAAAAAGGCAGATCAAGAAATCCTTCTTTTTCTTCGGTTCGGACTTTCCCAAATAAAAAATCCCTCCCCCCATTATCATTCTAAAATGAGAATATAAGGAATTCAACTTTCATACAATATCTTAATTGAATTCTATGTAATGATCAATGAATTTTTTTGATTCTATATCTACATGTCTTGAATCCTAGCAACAAAATATCCCATATGTTTTTGTGTATTTGGGTTGGGATTGACGAATAACCAATACCAATATTAGTGTTGATTAATTTCGAATAGAAATCAAAATGGGGCGTGGCCAAGCGGTAAGGCAGCGGGTTTTGGTCCCGTTATTCGGAGGTTCGAATCCTTCCGTCCCAGATCGTTTTTCATGAAACGAAAGATGGGATCACACTGCATTCCACATGAAACAATAATTTGTTAAAGGGAAAAATCTTTTCTTATTAATTTTCAGAATGGTTCTAAGAATCATATCTGAGAATTCGTTTGGTTTCTCACAAACGGAATCAAGTGTCAAATGTGGGTAAAATTGAATATCTTTATTTTCATTCAATTCATATGATAGAATATGGGGTTAAATTAAATAAATTTGATCCTTGCTGACCCTTATCCGGATAAATACTTATTTATCCATAGATAGAAATATTATATACCGGTTGAACCAATGACTATTCATGATTTTATATTGAATCAATTCCATACCGCTTTGAAATTTCAATTAGAGGAATGTTATGGTAAAACTTCGTTTGAAACGATGTGGTAGAAAGCAACGTGCGACTTGAAGGACATGGTTGGCTGTGGATTTTTACATCCGCCATCTTCTATAGTAATGAAGATGCTCTTGGCTCGACATAGTTTGTTCTGTTCTGCCCGGAACCTAATTTGTGTTGGGTTATAAGTAAATAGTACATGATGAAGCTCGAGAAGAAAGGATTGATTCATTTTTCAAGGGAAAGAATCTAGGGTTAGTGAAAATCAATAAGTTAGACCAACTCTGTAAGTATATCCTCACTATATATAAATTCTAAATCGAAAGGTTCAAATTCAGAACAAGTTTGAAAAGTCAAATTTTCCGAAATTGGTAAAACTATTTCGATGAAAAGTGTATCACAAGGGAATCAATCATTCGTATTCTATTTATATAGAAAGAAATAACAAAAAAAGGTATGTTGCTGCCATTTTGAAAGGAATAAGGATCCCCGAGGTAATGTCTAAACCCAATGATTTCACAAAGCAAGGATAAAGGATTCCGAAACAAGGAAACACTATTTTCAATTGTCTCAACAATTGGATCAGACTGAGGAATAAAAATGGATTCGAAATGAGACAAACAAAAGAGTTTAGAGACGGCTCAATAAATGTCTAAGGATTCTCTTGTCAGAATTACCCAACTTGAGTTATGAGTATGAATGAGATTTCTTCCTTTTTCTGTAAGGAAGAAGAAAAAAGTACTCAATTCAAATTATAGTAAAATTCATGATTTTATGGATCCACTTGCTATTATATACAGAAATTGGAATCATTTTTCTCGAGCCGTATGAGGAAAAAACCTCCTATACGTTTCTAGGGGGGGCATTGTTTATTTACATCTATCCCAATGAGCCATCTATCGAATCGTTGCAATTGATGTTCGATTCCGAAGAGAAGGAAGAGATCTTCGAAAAGTAGGTTTTTACAATCCGATAAAGAATCAAACTTATTTAAATGTTCCTGCTATTCTATATTTCCTTGAAAAAGGTGCTCAACCTACAGGAACTGTTTATGATATTTTAAAGAAGGCAGAATTCTTTAAAGAAAGAACTTTGAGTTAATTAAAGGAAAAAACAAAATTATTAAATAAATAAAATAAAGTAGGGAAGGGTAACTAGTATCTATCCTTGTGTAATTATTTCTATTTACACACCATTTTCCTTTTTCTTGCTTTATTCATATTTTGGTGGGGGAATTTAATTTAACAACAAACAAGGGGTTAAGCTTGCTTATCGTACTTTTATTGATTGAATAAACCGGGGATTTTTTATTTACCTTTTCCTTAATTTTTTCCATTCCAATTTCTTATTTATGTTGTGCCAATCCAACACAAGTCTTTATTTTATTTACTTGATTTACTTTCTCAACATTGCTTTTATATTGACAATGGTGTATCGAACAAATATAATTCGATCATAGATAAATAGGGCTGTTTATCCCCACCCCATATTGATTTTTTTGTTTCCTTCACTCAAATGATGGGTTTGCCTTGCTGCATTTACTCTCATACAGGATGTATTTTCTTAGGGAAAATCAAAAAAGAATTTGATAAAAAATGGGTGGTCTGCCATAATTTTTACATTTCGATTAGGAATATTTTTAATCCGATCTGCTAACTTTGGTATTTTGTGTTTCTAATTGATCAGAAAATCTTTCTTTTCGATGTGTTGCTAGTTCAATGTTTTGATAGGGTCGTGCAGTGCAATTCAATTGATTTTTATATTTTGATCGTATCTACATATCCTATTTATCCGGGTTGCTAACTCAACGGTAGAGTACTCGGCTTTTAAGTGCGACTATGATCTTTTACACATTTGGATGAAGCAACAAATTCGTCCAGACTATTGGTATAGTCTATAGGACCACGACTGATCCTCAAGGGTAATGAATGGAAAAAACAGCATGTCGTAATAAAATAGAAAATCTAATAAAATAATAAATTGATTTTATTAATTTATTTAATTTGAAATGAAAGTCAAAGTTAAAGTAGAACTTTGAGTTTATCCTTACCGGATCATTACAGTTCCAAAAGATTGTTTTGATTTTTGGAAGGGGACAAAAGAAATTCACATTTACAGTTGGGTCTAGTGAATAAATGGATAGAGCTCTATGGCTCCAATTCTGGTAAAATAAAAAGCAACGAGCTTATGTTCTTAATTGGAATGATTACCCGATCTAATTAGACGTTAAAAATGAATTAGTGCCTAATGCGGGAAAGAGTGGGTTCTCCTGTGAGTGAACCATTGATTTTTTCTTTTTTTTTTTTCAGAATCCTAATTATTCTTTATTATGGATTGTAGACGGATGTGTAGAAGAAACAGTATATTGATAAAGAGAATTTATTCCAAAGTCAAAAGAGCGATTGGGTTGCAAAAATAAAGGATTTTTTCTCCTGTTGTAATTATAACGAACATAAACCAATTGGATAGAAAAGGAAGGTAAAAAGATCTGTTGATTGGACTCCCTCTTTCTTTTCCGGGGTATATATTTTTTTCTTACTATACTATATACATAATACAATACATAATACCCTGTTCTGACCATATTGCACTATGTATATATCATTTGATAAACCAAGAAAAACCTCCTGCCTCTGGCTCAAGTAGAAATGTAAATGGAAGAATTACAAGGATATTTAGAAAAAGATAGATCT